CTTTACAAAAAAAAAGGAGTAATTAGCTGTGACACGTTCACTAAAAAAAAATCCTTTTGTAGCTAATCATTTATTGATAAAAATTGCGAAGCTCAACACGAGGGCAGAAAAAGATACAATCGTAACTTGGTCCCGGGCATCTACCATTATACCCACAATGATCGGCCATACAATTGCTATTCATAATGGAAAGGAACATTTGCCTATTTATATAACAGATCGTATGGTAGGTCACAAATTGGGAGAATTTGCACCTACTCTGAATTTCCGGGGGCATGCGAGAAACGATAATAAATCTCGTCGTTAATATATTAATTAATAAAGTGGATATGGGTGCTCATCGTTTATTGGTGGGAGGTGAACCTTATGATAAAGAGTGACCCAGATGTAGAAGTATACGCTTTAGGTCAACATATACGTATGTCTGCTCATAAAGCGCGAAGAGTAATTGATCAGATTCGTGGGCGTCCCTACGAGGAAACACTTATGATACTAGAACTCATGCCTTATCGAGCGTGTTATCCCATTTTAAAATTAGTTTATTCTGCAGCAGCAAATGCTAGTCACAATATGGGATTCAACGAAACGGCTTTAATCATTAGTCAAGCCGAAGTTAATGAAGGTACTAGCATGAAAAAGTTAAAACCCCGAGCCCGAGGACGTAGTTATCCGATAAAAAGACCCACCTGTCATATAACTATTGTATTGAAAGATACATCTAAAGAGAAAAACTATTTCATATGGTTAAGAAAATATGGATGGGTATATAAAGATAAGTATAAAGATGTCAGAGAGAGGTATCTATATATGATGGATCATATGCTATATCGTAACAGAATGACGTGGGCTAATAGAGAAATGATATGGCCTTATAGAGATAGCGAGGTGCTATGGGACAAAAAATAAATCCACTCGGTTTCCGACTTGGTACAACCCAAAGTCATCATTCTGTTTGGTTTGCACAACCAAAAAGTTATTCCGAGGGTCTCCAGGAAGATCAAAAAATACAGGATTGTATCAAGAATTATGTACAAAAAAATAGGAAAATATCCTCGGGTGCCGAGGGAATTGCACGCATAAAGATTAAAAAAAGAATCGATCTGATCCAGGTCATAATATATATGGGATTCCCAAAATTGTTCATAGAGGGCAGCCCGCGAGGAATTGAAGAATTACAGAGCAATGCACAAAAAGAATTGAATTCTGTGAACCAAAAACTTAACATTGCTATCACAAGAGTTGAAAAACCGTATGGACAACCTAATATTCTTGCAGAATTTATAGCCGAACAATTAAAGAATAGAGTTTCGTTTCGAAAGGCAATGAAAAAAGCTATTGAATTAACTGAAAAAGCAGATACAAAGGGAATTCAAGTACAAATTGCAGGGCGTATCGACGGAAAGGAAATAGCACGTGTCGAATGGATCAGAGAAGGTAGGGTTCCCCTACAAACCATTCGAGCCAAAATTGATTATTGTTCCTATACAGTTCGAACTATCTATGGGGCATTAGGAATCAAAATTTGGATATTTGCAGACGAGGAATAATGGGCCTTTCGTTGTCTTTCTGTTCCATCCATCCGGCAATTGAATAAAAAATCACAAACTCGTTCATTTTTTTCCGTTCAATCAAAAAAATGAGAATTTTTTCGAATTCTTAATTCTATAGGGTTGAATAACAATTCGATTGACTCCATCTCCATATAATTGCTATGCTTAGTGTGTGACTCGTTGGTTTTTTATTTAGAGTTAGGTTAGGATTAAAAAACAAAGGGCCATCCCCTAGTATGAACTAATAACTATATAACTAATAACCAGCTCATTGCTTCGTATTATCTGGATCCAAGGAACCAGTCGCTATATGATGTATTGATCATATTGTTGTAGCAACTGAAGCATTTTTTTTTACATAAAAGAAAAATCAATCTATAAGGTTGTGAAGCAAAAACAAAGGGATATGGATAAATGGAGGGGTGAGAGAAAGAAAGAAAAAGAATAGCAATGATATATGATTCCAATATGTATGGTCTATGAACTATCTTATAAAAGGCAATGTAATAAAGCATTAATGTATTCGTCCATAATTAATAATTAGATTCGATGAATATGAATACAATTTATACGAAAAATAAAAAAGAATAAAGAGCGCCGAGTCAATAAAGACTGAGAAGATTGATTCAGGAACAAATTTTATTAGGAGCTCCATTGCAGAGTTCGGGCCTAGTCATTAATCGAGAAGCGATGGGAACGACAGAACCTGTGACTGAGGAAGATTCCCTTGAAAACGAATCCTAATGATTCATTGGGTGGGATGGCGGAACGAGCCAAGAACCAATTCATTTATTCTGATAGGTCATGGAACGCCCCTACGAATGAAAGGGATGTTGAAAGAGCAAATATTCGCCCGCGAAAGCCTTACTGGATTGCTAAGTTTTGGGCAATTCAATAAAAATAAATAAAATAAAGGTAAAAATAAATGAAGATTCATTAATTATAAAATGGAATTTCTCATTTTATTTTATTCCTACGTGTACGTGACAGATTATATCTCAAAAAATTCCATGATTCATTATTCATTCAATTCAAAATATATACAATATTATTGAATCGTTTCATTCGCGAGGAGCTGGATGAGAAGAAACTCTCATGTCCAGTTCTGCAGTAGAGATGGCATTGAGAAACAACCATCAACTATAACCCCAAAAGAACCAGATTTCGTAAACAACATAGAGGAAGAATGAAGGGAATATCTTATCGAGGCAATCGAATTTGTTTCGGCGGATACGCCCTTCAGGCACTTGAACCCGCTTGGATCACATCTAGACAAATAGAAGCGGGGCGACGAGCCATGGCACGATATGCGCGTCGTGGTGGAAAAATATGGGTACGTATATTTCCAGACAAACCTGTTACAGTAAGGCCTACCGAAACACGTATGGGTTCGGGGAAAGGATCTCCCGAATATTGGGTATCCGTCGTTAAACCGGGTCGAATACTTTATGAAATGGGTGGAGTATCAGAAATTGTAGCCAGAGAAGCTATTTCTATAGCTGCGTCCAAAATGCCTATACGAACTCAATTCGTTATTGCGGGATAGGGATATGGAACGAAAGGAAAGGGGCCTTGTGATGAAAAAACCGCAGTTTTTTTATTTCTGGACAAACAATCTTTCTTCTTTTTTTCTTCGCCCTTTAGTTAGTTAGCATTGAAAGAAAAAAGAGAAAAATAATAAGAATGATATGATTCAACCTCAGACCTATTTAAATGTAGCGGACAACAGCGGGGCTAGAGAATTAATGTGTATTCGAATCATAGGAGCTAGTAATCGCCGATATGCTCATATTGGTGACGTTATTGTTGCTGTAATCAAAGAAGCAGTTCCCAATATGCCTCTACAAAGATCAGAAGTGATCAGAGCTGTAATTGTACGTACATGTAAAGAACTCAAACGTGACAATGGTATGATAATACAATATGATGACAATGCAGCAGTTGTCATTGATCAAGAAGGAAATCCCAAAGGAACTCGAGTTTTTGGTGCGATCGCTCGGGAATTGAGACAGTTGAATTTTACTAAAATAGTCTCATTAGCTCCTGAGGTATTATAAATAGATTCTAAATAAATACTAATAGATGAAAACATAATAAAACATAAAAAAAGGGAGGTTCATAGTAAGATATCTGAACTGAATTAGATTCCATTAATTAGTAGAATGCATTAGTAGATTGTTTCTCACGCATATACCTTTAATAATTCATGAAAAAAAAAGAGTAGAGCATGCTGATTATATAAAAACCCGGAGGCACCAATAATTATAGTTCATCATGGGTAGGGACACTATTGCCGAAATAATAACTTCTATACGAAATGCTGACATGGATAAAAAAGGAACGGTTCGAATAGCATCTACAAATATCACTGAAAACATTGTTAAAATACTTCTACGCGAAGGCTTTATCGAAAATGTGAGAAAACATCGAGTAAGCAAGAAATATTTCTTGGTTTCAACTCTGCGACATAGAAGGAATAGAAAAGGGCCATATAGAACTGTTTTAAAACGTATCAGCCGACCCGGCCTACGAATCTATTCCAACCATCAACGAATTCCTAGGATTTTAGGAGGAATGGGTATTGTAATTCTTTCGACTTCTCGAGGTATAATGACAGACCGAGAGGCTCGACTAGAAGGAATCGGGGGAGAAATTTTGTTATATATATGGTGATCTTTATGATCTACGAATTGCATCCGTAGGAAAACTTCCTATTTTTTTTTGAAAAAAGAGGAAAGGTTGTCTAATATCACTCCTACTCCATGAGTTGATAATTAAAGGGGTTACCTGGAATGAAAGAACAAAAATGGATTCATGAAGGTTTAATTACTGAATCACTTTCCAATGGTATGTTTCGGGTTCGTAGTGACTTTTCAACATTCCTCTCGTTCGGATACAATCGGAGGTTCCAAATTTCAAGAGACTTATTTTCTTTTCTTCGAAGGAGTAGATTCCAAATTTAAATAAAATTAAGGAGAAACA